AATCCCTTACTTTTTTTTTTTTCAAAATTGCGCATTTTTTGCACGCAAAATTATAAAAATTTTTGAGCGCTAAAAAAAAGTAACTTATTTATTTTTAAAAAAAAAATAGAAATTATTGCTTAAAATTTGTGGAAAAACTGTTATTCAATAAAGGTTAACTATATCACAGATTAGTATATATTTATATTTATTTAAATCTAATGGTATACGGATCTTATGTGATATTGATCTGGTCAATTTATTAGTATATGATATTAAATGAATTTAATTAAAAAAAAAAGAAAAAAGTATTAGTTAATTAATATTTAATAAATACATAATTATTTATAATTTATTAGTTAAAATTAAATTATATTAATATAATTAAATATTGATATATATATAATTATTAATTAATATATAATATATATATATATATATAAATATAATAATTAAAATATTATATATAAAAGTTAAATATATTAATTATTTATTTTTTAATAAAAATAATATTAGTAAATTGAAACTAATCAGTTAATAAACTAATTTATTAGTATGTATATATGTATTAAATAAATATTTTATATTTTAATTAATATATACACATAAAACATTTATATAATACAATAAATTAAAAATTTTTAAAAATAAATATTTTTAAATTTTATATAATATATTTTTAAATAAATTTTTTTATTTTTTATTTAAATATATTAAAAAAAAAAAAAAAACCTATTTATTTCTAATAATAAAATCAATTATTGGTTAACTTTAAATTTAAAATTACAAAAAATATTTAATTTAATTGAAATTTTAAACATTTATTTAAATTTTATTTATTTTTAGATAATTGAATTTTTTTTTAAAAAAAAAAAAATAAAAAAAAAATATTTAAATTTTCATTATAAATATTTAGAAATAAATAGTTGTTTATAATTAAAAATTTTATAGTAAAAAAAAGAATATTGATCTTGATTTTTTATCATTTATTGGGGAGATAATAAAATTGGGGAAATTTTTTTTTAAAGATTTTATATTTAATAAATTTTAATTAAAAATTAATTTTTAGTAAATTTGTATTAAATTTAAATTAAATTATTAAAAGTTAATTTTAAAATTGGGGTATTTTAATTTTTATATGTTAAATTTATATTTAATAATTTTTATGTAAAATTATTTTTTAGTAATTATAATATTAAATTATAACAAAATTTTTAATAAAGTTAACTTTAAAATTGGGGTAATTTTAACTTTTTTTTAAAAATTTGGTTTAATGAAAATCTTTAAAAAAAAATTAATTTATAGGGAGGAATTTTATAATTTGTTTATTAATTTTCAAATTTTTAAAAAAGTTTTATTTTAGCTTAGAATATTAATTAATAATTTTAATATTTACATGTAAATTTTAGTATGAATTTTTATTAATTTTAAAAATTAGTATATTAATTTAATACGCAGTTTAAAGTTTTTTAAATTTAAGAAATTAAGATTAAGAAATTTATTTTTATATTAACAAAATTTGTGCCAGCAGTTGCGGTTATACAAATAATGTAATTAATATTTATTAATTAATAATTAATTGTTTTATTTTAAATTAATTTTAAATTTATTAAGTGAAATTTTAAATTTAATAGAATTTATTTATAATATTATGAGGTTATTAAATTTTTATATAAACTAGGATTAGATACCCTATTATTTAAAATGTAAAATATTTTATTAAATTAGTATTAGTTATTTTCTTGAAAATTAAAAAATTTGGCGGTATTTTAGTCTTTTCAGAGGAACCTGTTCTATAATCGATAATCCACGATTAATTGTACCTAATTTTAGTTTATATATCGTCGTAGTTTGAATATTTTTTAAGAATTAAAATATTCAAAATTTATAATTATAAATTAAATCAGATCAAGGTATAGCTTATAATTAGGAAGAAATGGGTTACAATAAATATATTTATAATGAATTTTAAATTTAAAAATTTTTATGAAGGTGGATTTGAAAGTAATATAATTAATTTAAATTATATGATTAAAGCTCTAAAATATGTACATATCGCCCGTCGCTTTCGTATAAAATGAAATAAGTCGTAACAAAGTAGATGTACTGGAAAGTGTATCTAGAATGACAAATTATAGCTTAATATAAGTATTTTATTTACATTAAAAAGTTAATTGTGAAATTCAATTTAATTTGAATAGAATAAATTATTTTAATATTTTTTAAATAAAGTATTATTTTGTTTTATTATAATAATAGAAAAAATTTTTTTAATTATAAATTAAAGTATAGTGATAGAATTTTTAAATATTATGAAAATTTTAAATTTTTAAAAGAATAATTTATTTTTAGTACCTTGTGTATCAGGGTTTATCAAAAATATTTTATATATTTTAAATATCTCGATTTTAAAAGAGTTAAATATTTATATTTTTTAATGTTAAATAATTATTATTAATAAATATTTAGTAATGAAATGTTATTCGTTTTTAAATATATCTAGTTTTTTAAGAAATAAATTTAATTTATTTATTAATAAAAATGATTTTTATTTAGTAAAATTTTTTTATTAATAAAAAATATTTTAAGGGATAAGCTTTAAAATAAATTTATATAATATTTTTAATTAAAATTAAATGTAGGATTAAAAATTTCTTTCAATAATAATTTGTTATAATTAATTTTTTATAATTATTTTTTATATAATATTTATATTATTTATTAAAATTATTTATTTAATTTAATAATATTTGTAATAATGATAAAATTAGTATAAATTTTTGTAAAATTAATTATTTAATAAAGGTTAATTTAAGGAATTCGGCAAATTAATTTTTCGCCTGTTTATTAAAAACATGTCTTTTTGATAATAATTTAAAGTCTAACCTGCCCAATGATATATTTAATGGCCGCGGTATTTTGACCGTGCAAAGGTAGCATAATCATTAGTTTTTTAATTGAAAGCTGGAATGAATGGTTGAACGAGAAAATTACTGTCTCAATTTAATTTAATTAGAATTTTATTTTTAAGTTAAAAAGCTTAAATATTTTTAAAAGACGAGAAGACCCTATAGAGTTTAATATTTTATATAATTTAAATTTTTATAATTATATAAATTTTATAAAATATTTTATTGGGGTGATAAATAAATTTATTAAACTTTATTTTTATTTTTACATTAATTTATGATTTATTGATCCATTATTTATGATTAAAAGATTAAATTACCTTAGGGATAACAGCGTAATTTTTTTAGAGAGTTCAAATCGAAAAAAAAGATTGCGACCTCGATGTTGGATTAAAGTTAATTTTTGGTGTAGAAGCTAAAAAATTAAGTCTGTTCGACTTTTAAAACTTTACATGATCTGAGTTTAAACCGGTGTGAGCCAGGTTGGTTTCTATCTTTAAATAAATATAATATTTTAGTACGAAAGGACCAAATATTAGTAAAATTTATTTTTTTTTTATGAATATTATTGTTATTTTGGCAGATTAGTGCATTAAATTTAGAATTTAAATATGTAATTTATTTTACAAATAATACTTGTTTTATAAAGATTATTTTTTAATATTTTTAAGTAGGTTATTAATAGTAATTTGTGTTTTAATTAGAGTGGCTTTTTTAACATTATTAGAGCGTAAAGTTTTAGGTTATATTCAAATTCGTAAAGGTCCTAATAAAGTAGGGATTATAGGTATTCCTCAGCCTTTTAGTGATGCAATTAAATTATTTACTAAAGAGTCAATTGTTCCTTCTATATCAAATTATAATATATATTATATATCTCCAATTTTTAATTTATTTTTATCTTTAATTTTATGAATGTGTATACCTTATTTTACTATATTATTTAATTTTAATTTAGGTATTTTATTTTTTTTAAGTGTGTCAAGATTAAGAGTTTATAGAATTATAATTTCTGGTTGATCTTCTAATTCTAATTATTCATTATTAGGGGGTATACGTTCTGTAGCACAAACTATTTCTTATGAGGTAAGTTTGTCTTTAATTTTATTAAGATTTTTATTTATAACTTTAAGATTAAGTTTAAATTATTTTATTTTATATCAAAAATATTTATGGTTATTATTTTTAATATTTCCATTATGTTTAATTTGATTTGTTTCTAGATTGGCTGAAACTAATCGTACTCCTTTTGATTTTGCTGAGGGAGAGTCAGAATTAGTTTCAGGGTTTAATGTTGAGTATTCAAGCGGGGGTTTTGCATTAATTTTTTTAGCAGAATATTCAAGTATTTTATTTATAAGAATATTATGTAGAATTTTATTTTTAGGTTCAAATATTTATTCATTTATATTTTTTTTAAAATTATCATTTATATCATTTTTATGAATTTGAGTACGGGGAACACTTCCACGTTTTCGTTACGATAAATTAATATATTTGGCATGAAAAAGATTTTTGCCAGTTTCATTAAATTATTTATTTTTTTATTTAGGGTTAAAATTATTATATTTTTCCCTAATTTTATAGTTAACTAAATTTAGTATAAGTTAATAGATTAATTAATCTATCTTATATTTTCAAAATATATGCTTATATCAAGCTCATTAACTATTTCTTAAAAATAATATAATCTCAAAAATTATTTAATAAAGGATTAATTAAGTAAATAAGAAAGTAGATAATAGTTAAAATTTGTCCAATTAAAATGTAAGGATCTTCTACTGGTCGTGCTCCAATTCATGTTAATAAAATTACAATTGTTAATAAATTTCAAAATAAAATTTTATTTAAAGGATAAAATATATTGGATTGAATTTTTTTATTTTTTATTAAAGGTATAAATAATAAAATAGCAATTGATATAACTAATGCAATTACGCCCCCTAATTTATTTGGGATTGAGCGTAAAATAGCGTATGCAAATAAAAAATATCATTCTGGTTGAATATGAATAGGGGTAACTAATGGATTTGCGGGAATAAAATTATCTGGATCTCCTAATATATAAGGATTAGTTAAAGTTAAAATAATTAATATTGATAATATTATAATAAATCCAAAAATATCTTTAAATCTAAAATAAGGGTGAAAAGGGATTTTATCAATATTTCTATTTGTCCCTAATGGGTTATTAGATCCTGTTTGATGTAAAAATAATAAATGAATTATTACTAATGCAGAAATAATAAAAGGTAATAAAAAATGTAAAGTAAAAAATCGAGTTAAAGTAGCATTATCTACTGCAAAACCCCCTCATAATCATTGAACGATTGATATTCCTAAGTATGGAATTGCAGATAATAAATTAGTAATAACTGTGGCCCCTCAAAAAGATATTTGTCCTCATGGTAAAACATAACCTAGAAAGGCGGTAGCTATAACAATAAATAAAATTAATACTCCTATAATTCAAGTTATAGTTAAATTATAAGATCCGTAATATAATCCTCGCCCAATATGTAAATATAGACAAATAAAAAAAAATGAAGCCCCATTTGCATGTAAAGTTCGAATTAATCATCCAAAATTTACATCTCGGCAAATATGAATTACTCTATTAAAAGCTATATTAATATCTGCTGTATAATGTATTGCTAAAAATAATCCAGTAACAATTTGAATTATTAAACATAATCCTAATAATGATCCAAAGTTTCATCAAGCTGAAATATTTGAAGGTGAAGGAAGATCAATTAATGAGTTATTGATAATATCAATAGGTGTTTTATTTCGTATAGGTTTTTTCATTAGAATTTTTGTCGTAAAGGTCCAGATTTTAGATCAGTAATTTTTACGACTGCAATTAATGTAATAAATAAATAAATAATAATTATAAATATGATAATATTAGAAGGTTTATTTAGAAATTTTCTTATTATAAAATAATTTCTGTTGTTATTAATAATATAATTAAAACAATTAATTATTATTAATATTATATCTGAATATAAAAATATAATAAAAATTATTATTATTATTATAATTCATAAAATTATTAGTTTATTATTAAATTTAAATTTTTCGTTTGATGCAATACTTGTTATATAAATAAATAAAACTAATATTCCCCCAATTATAACAATAAATAAAATATAAGAAAATCAATAATTAAAATTTAATATACCTGTAATTAAAGAAATAACAATTGTTTGAATTAATAAAGTTATCCCTATGGATAAAGGGTGAATTATAAATATAAAATTTATAGATAGAGTAATATTAATGATTAATAAAAATGTTATAATACAGAAGATAGTTTAATAAAAATTTTAATTTTGGAGATTAAAGATAAGAAATAATTCTTTCTTCTGAAGTTTTAAAAGATTAATCTTATTTTTGATTTACAAGACCAATATTTTATTTAAATTATTAAAACAAATGTTAATATTATTTTCTATTTTTATATATTTTTGTGGGCTATTTACTTTTTGTCTTAAACGTAAACATTTGCTTTTAATATTATTAAGTTTAGAATTTATTATTTTATCTTTATATTTTATAATATTTATTTATTTAAGTTATTTTAATAATGAATTTTATTTTTCAATAATTTTTATTAGAATAAGAGTTTGTGAGGGAGCCTTGGGGTTATCTTTACTGGTTTCTTTAATTCGTAGTCATGGAAATGATTATTTTCAAAGATTTAATATTTTATGATAAAATTTTTAATAATAATAGTATTTATGATTCCATTAAGATTTAAAAAATCAATATTTTGATTAAATCAGTATATTTATTTTTTTATATTTTATATATTTATTTTTATATTTAGATTTAATTATCTTTTTATAAATATTAGATATTTTTTAGGTTGTGATTTATTATCTTATGTAATAATTTTATTAACTTTATGAATTTGTTCTTTAATAATTATGGCCAGAGTAAAAATTTATCAAAAAAATTTTTATTATAATTTATTTTTGTTTATAATTTTAATGTTATTATTATCTTTATTTATTACATTTTGTTCAATAAATTTATTTGTTTTTTATTTATTTTTTGAAATAAGGTTAATCCCTACTTTAATTTTAATTGTAGGTTGGGGGTATCAACCTGAGCGAATTCAAGCGGGGGTTTATTTGTTATTTTATACAATATTAGCTTCTTTGCCTATAATAATTTCAATTTTTTATTATTATTCAAATTTTAATAGATTAGATTATTATTTTTTAAATGAAAGATCAAATTTTTTAATATATTTAGGTATAAATATAGTTTTTTTTGTTAAGATTCCTATATATTTTGTTCATTTATGATTGCCTAAAGCTCATGTAGAAGCCCCAGTTTCTGGTTCAATAATTTTAGCTGGGATTATATTAAAATTAGGGGGATATGGTTTAATACGTTTGATAAAAATTTTTATTTTTATAGGAATAAAAATTAATTATTTATTTATTATTATTTCTTTAATTGGGGGGGTATTTATTTCTTTAATATGTTTACGTCAGATAGATATTAAATCTTTAATTGCTTATTCATCAGTTTCTCATATAGGTTTAGTTTTAGCTGGAATTATAACTATAAATTATTATGGTATATGTGGTTCTTTTTTAATAATAATTGCTCATGGTTTATGTTCTTCTGGTTTATTTTGTTTGGCTAATATAAATTATGAACGTTTGAATAGTCGAAGATTGTACTTAAATAAAGGTTTAATTAATTTAATACCTTCTTTAAGAATATGATGATTTTTATTTAGAGCTTGCAATATATCTTCCCCGCCTTCTTTAAATTTAATTGGGGAAATTTTACTTATTAATAGATTAATAAGATGAAGAAGTTTAAGGTTTTTATCTCTATGTTTTTTATTATTTTTTAGTGCTGTTTATTCTTTATATTTGTATTCTTTTACTCAACATGGTAAATTATATTCTGGTTTATTTAGTTTTAGAATAGGTTATTTACGAGAATATTTATTATTATTTTTACATTGATTTCCTTTAAATTTATTAATTTTAAAAAGAGAATATTTTATTTTATGGATTTATTTAAGTAGTTTATTTAAAATATTGATTTGTGATATCAAAGATATAATTTTTTATCTTAAATAATTTTATCTATTTGTTTAGTTTATAGTGGATTGTTTTTAATTATTAGTTTAATAGCATTTTTATTTAGAGTAAATTTAATAATTTTAGATTATAGAATTATATTAGAATTAGAAATAGTTTCATTAAATTCTTGTTCTATTATAATAACAATTTTATTAGATTGAATGTCTTTGTTATTTATAAGATTTGTGTTATTTATTTCTTCAATAGTAATTTTTTATAGAAAAGAGTATATATTAGGAGATTTAAACCTTAATCGTTTTATTATGTTAGTTTCTATGTTTGTTTTGTCTATAATATTATTAATTATTAGTCCAAATTTAATTAGAATTTTACTTGGTTGAGATGGGTTAGGGTTAGTTTCGTATTGTTTAGTAGTATATTATCAAAATGTAAAGTCTTATAATGCTGGGATATTAACTGCTTTAACTAATCGTTTAGGTGATGTTTCTTTATTAATTTCTATTAGATGGATAGTTAATTATGGGAGTTGAAATTATATTTATTATTTAGATTTTATAAAAAATGATTATTTAATAAGAATAATTATATATTTAATTATTTTTGCAGCTTTTACAAAAAGAGCTCAAATTCCTTTTTCTTCATGATTACCTGCTGCTATAGCAGCCCCTACCCCTGTTTCTTCTTTAGTTCATTCTTCTACTTTAGTTACAGCAGGGGTTTATTTATTAATTCGTTTTAATTTTTCTTTGAGATTAAATATAATATTTTTTATATTATTTATTTCTTCTATAACTATATTTATAGCTGGGTTAGGGGCTAATTTTGAATTTGATTTAAAAAAAATTATTGCTTTATCAACATTAAGTCAATTAGGTTTAATAATAAGTATTTTATTTTTAGGGGAATATAAATTAGCTTTTTTTCATTTGTTAACTCATGCTTTATTTAAGGCGTTATTATTCATATGTGCTGGCTGTATTATTCATAATATAAATAATTGTCAAGATATTCGATTTATAGGTGGATTAGTTAAACAAATACCTTTAACATGTAGTTTTTTTAATATTGCTAATATATCTTTATGTGGGATTCCGTTTCTATCAGGATTTTATTCAAAGGATTTAATTTTAGAAGTAATATCAATAAATTATTTAAATTTGTATATTTATTTAATTTTTTTTATTTCTACTGGTTTAACTTCTTGTTATACTTTACGTTTATTATATTATAGATTAATAGGTGATTTTAATTTTTTAACTTTAAATATAATTAATGATAAAAATAAAATTATATTAAAAGGAATATCAGGTTTAATCATTTTGGTAATTATGGGAGGAAGTTTATTAATATGATTAATATTTCCTACTCCTTATTTTATTTGTTTACCTTTATTTATAAAATTGATAACTTTAATGGTAATTATAATTGGAGGGTGAATAGGATATGAATTTTCTAATTTTTATTTAAATTATAATTTAAAAAGTTTAAATTTATATAAATTTTCAATTTTTTGTTCTTCAATGTGAAATATACCTTTTATTTCTACTTTTGGGGTTAATTTTTATCCTATTTATCTAGGGAAATTATATTATCAGTATTTTGATCAAGGTTGATTTGAATATTTTGGTAGACAAAATATTTATAATAATTTAAAATTAAAATCAAAATTTATTCAAATATTGTTAAGAAATAACTTAAAAATTTATTTAATTATGCTAGTTTTATGAATTATAGTATTATTAATTTATTTAATTTATTTAAATAGCTTATAAAGAGCATGATATTGAAGCTATCAAGGAAATATATTTATATTTTTAAATATTTATAAAAAATTATATTTTAATTTTACAATGAAAATGTAATGTTTTTCTTAAACTATATAAATAGAAATAATAATGGATTTTCACCACTAAAAATTTAAGTTAGAAGCTTAATTTTGGATATCTTATTTCTTTAATTGGAGTATGACTCATTAATATTATTAACAGTAATATACCTCTTTTTGGTTTCAATTAAAAATAAGGATGATTAAACATCAAAATTTTAGGTCGAAACTAAATACAATAATTTGTTTCTTATTTAAGATAAATTGATAAATCAATACTTTTTAAATGCAAGTTAAATGTTATAATTAACTATTATCCTAATTCATTCAATTTAAAGCACCTTGGTTTCATTCATGATAAAGTCCTAATAATAAAATAATAAAAAAAAAGAATCTCACATATAAATATATTATTATATTAGTAATTTTTATTGTTAAAATTAAAGGAATTAATAAAGTAATTTCTACATCAAAAATTAAAAAAATTACAGCAATTAAGAAAAATTGAATAGAAAAAGGCAATCGTGCTGAACTTTTAGGGTCAAACCCACATTCAAAAGGTCTTCTTTTTTCTCGATCTATAAAGGTTTTTTTTGATAGGATTGAAGCTAAAATTATAATGATTATAGAAATTAAAAAAATAATTGTAGAAATTATTATTATAACAAAAATTATTTATACTAAATTTAGTTAGCTCATTTGATTGGAAGTCAAATATAATTTCTATACTATATAAATATCTACCTCATCAGTAAATTGAAATATATAAAAATAATCAAACAACATCTACAAAATGTCAATATCATGCAGCTGCTTCAAACCCAAAATGATGATTTGATGAAAAATGGTTATTTAAGTGACGAAAATAACAAATAGCTAAAAAAGTTGTTCCAATAATAACATGTAATCCATGGAATCCAGTAGCTATAAAAAATGAAGATCCATAGATTGCGTCAGAAATAGTAAAAGATGCTTCTATATATTCATAAGCTTGCAATATAGTAAAATAAATTCCTAAAATTACAGTTAATAATAAACCTTGTTTAGATTGATTGTAATTATTTTCTATTAATCTGTGATGAGCTCAAGTTACTGTTAGTCCTGAAGTTAATAAGATTAAAGTATTTAGTAAAGGAATTTGAATTGGATTAAAAGTTATAATTCCTTTTGGAGGTCAAATTATTCCTAATTCAATAGATGGGGCTAGTCTTCTATGAAAAAATCCTCAAAAAAATCTTAAAAAAAAAAATACTTCTGAGGTAATAAATAAAATTATACCTCAACGTAACCCTAAAGTTACATTATAAGTATGTAATCCTTGAAATGTCCCTTCTCGAGAAACATCTCGTCATCATTGGTACATAATAATAATTGTAATTAAAGTTCCCATGATAAATAAATTATTATTATAAAAATGGAATCATTTAATTAATCCAATTATTGTAATTATAGCTCTTAATGCCCCTATTAAGGGTCATGGACTTACATCTACTAAATGGAATGGGTGATTTTTATGAGTAGACATTAGTTAACTTCTCTAGAATATAGAGTTCTTAAAATTGCAAAAACATAAGATTGAATAATAGCAACTGCTGATTCTAAAAGTAAAAGTAATAATTGAATAATAATTAAAATATTAATTATAATTAAAGTTATTGTTGGTCCAGTATTTCCTAGTAAAGTTATTAATAAATGACCTGCAATTATATTAGCTGCTAATCGTACAGCTAAAGTACCAGGGCGGATGATATTACTAATAGTTTCAATACAAACTATAAAAGGTATTAAAATACCAGGGGTTCCTTGGGGAACTAAATGGGCAAATATATGGGTTGTGTTATTAATTCACCCATAAATTATAAATCTTAACCATAAAGGTAAAGATAATGCTAATGTTAAAACTAAATGTCTAGTTCTAGTAAAAATATAAGGAAATAAACCTAAAAAATTATTAAATAAAATAATTGAGAATAGTGAAATAAATATTAAAGTTCTTCCTTTAATTTTATTTCCTAGTAAAACTTTAAATTCTTGATGTAAAGTTAAAGAAATTTTAATTCATATAAAATTTATTCGTGAAGGAATTAATCAATATATTGCTGGAATAAATAATAAACCTAAAAATGTTCTTAATCAATTTAAAGATAAGTTAAAATTTGTAGAAGGATCAAATGAAGAAAATAAATTTGTTATCATTTTCAATTTAATTTAAAATTATTTTTATTATTAATTTTTTTATTTTCTTTATTGTTATATTTAAAAGAAAAATAATTTATTGAATTAAATATTAAAAAAATTATCGTAAATAATAAAAATAGAAAAATTCAATTTATTGGTGCTATTTGAGGTATTAAAAAATATTAATTTTTTAATAATTTTAGTATGACAAACTAATGTTATAATTTAACTAATTTTTTCATTAGAAATAAACGTTAAATTATTATAAAATGGTTTAAGAGACCAGTACTTACTTTCAGTCATCTAATGAATTTATTTTAGAAATTCATTTAATAAAAAAATTTGAAGAAATTCTTTCTAAAACAATAGGTATAAATCTATGGTTTGCCCCACAAATTTCTGAACATTGCCCAAAGAATAATCCTGCCCGGTTTATAAAAAAATTAATTTGATTTAAACGTCCAGGAGTTGCGTCAATTTTGACTCTTAGTGATGGAATTGTTCAAGAATGAAGAACATCAGCGGCAGTCACTATTATTCGAATTTGTGAATAATAGGGTAGTACAATTCGATTATCTACATCTAATAATCGAAATCTATTTATTTTTATTTCATTATTTGGGATTATGTAAGAATCAAATTCAATATTTTTAAAGTCAGTGTATTCATAAGATCAATATCATTGATGTCCAATAGATTTAATTGATACTATAGGGTTATTAATTTCATCAAGTAAATATAAAAGATTTAATGAAGGTAAAGCAATAAAAATTAGTGTAATAGCCGGTAAAATAGTCCAAATTAATTCAATTATTTGACCTTCTAATAAAAATCGGTAGTTAAATTTATTAAAAAATAAACTTGTTATTAAATAACCTACTAAAACTGTAATTATTAGTAAAATTATTAAAGTATGGTCATGGAAAAAAATTAATTGTTCCATTAAAGGTGAAGCTCTATCTTGAGTAGAAATGGAATATCATGTTGCCATTTCTAAAAAAAGGGTAAACTTTATATATGGGACTTAAATCCATTGCACTAGTCTGCCATATTAGAAATCTGATGTTAATATAGGTAATTCAGAATATCTATGTTCAGCAGGAGGTATTAATTGAAACCATTCAATAGAAGAATTTATTTGTAAAGAAGAAATTCTTTTTCGTATAGAAATTATTCTTTCTCAAATAATAAATAAAAAAATAAAAATTGCAATTAATGAAATTATTGATCCAATAGAAGAAATAATATTTCAAGTAGTGTAAGCATCCGGATAATCGGAATACCGACGAGGTATTCCTCTTAAACCTAAAAAATGTTGAGGGAAAAATGTTAAATTTACTCCAATAAATATAGTTAAAAATTGAATTTTTAAAAATTTGTTATTTAGAGTTAACCCTGTAAATAAAGGGTATCATTGAATAAATCCAGCTATAATAGCAAATACAGCTCCTATAGAAAGAACATAATGAAAATGAGCTACTACATAATAAGTATCATGTAAAATTACATCAATTGATGAATTAGCTAAAATTACCCCTGTCAATCCTCCTACTGTAAATAAAAATACAAACCCTAAAGCTCATAATATAGACGGTGAATAATTAATTTGTGTTCCATGTAATGTAGCTAATCAACTAAAAATTTTAATTCCTGTAGGAACAGCGATGATTATAGTTGCAGATGTAAAATAAGCTCGTGTATCAACATCTATCCCTACTGTAAATATGTGATGAGCTCAAACTACAAACCCTAATAGACCAATTGCTATTATGGCATAAATTATACCTAAAGTACCAAAAGTTTCCTTTTTTCCTCTTTCTTGGCTAATAATATGGGAAATTATCCCAAATCCTGGTAAAATAAGAATATAAACTTCAGGATGTCCAAAAAATCAAAATAAATGTTGATAGAGAATTGGGTCCCCACCTCCAGCCGGGTCAAAAAAGGATGTATTTAAATTTCGATCTGTTAAAAGTATTGTAATAGCACCTGCTAAAACAGGTAAAGATAAAAGTAATAATAAAGCTGTAATAACTACAGCTCAAACAAATAAAGGTATACGATCAAATGTTATTCCTGTAGATCGCATATTAATAACGGTTGTGATAAAATTTACTGCACCTAAAATTGAAGAGATTCCGGCTAAATGTAATCTAAAAATAGCTAAATCTACAGAAGCTCCTCCATGTGCAATATTAGAAGATAAAGGGGGGTAAACTGTTCACCCTGTTCCAGCGCCTCTTTCTACTATTCTTCTTATTAACAATAAAGATAATGATGGGGGTAAGAGTCAAAATCTCATATTGTTTATTCGAGGAAAAGCTATATCAGGGGCACCTAATATTAAAGGTACTAATCAATTTCCAAATCCACCAATTATAATTGGTATAACTATGAAAAAAATTATAATAAAAGCATGAGCGGTAACAATAACATTATAAATTTGGTCATCTCCAATTAATGTTCCCGGATTACCTAATTCAGCCCGAATTAAAATTCTTAAAGATGTCCCTACTATTCCAGCTCAAGCTCCAAAAATAAAATATAGAGTTCCAATATCTTTATGGTTTGTTGAAAATAATCATTTATTCAAAATTAAAGTAAAATGGCTGAGAATTAGGCGATAAATTGTAAATTTATTTACGAAAGTGTTTTCTTTTACTAAGCCTTATATTCAACAATGATTTTAAATTGCAAATTTAAAGGTGGATAGATCCTAAGGCTTAAAGATGGATCTTTATTTATAGTTTTGAAGACTACAGGTTTATTTAACTTAAATCCTTAATAATAATTAAATATTAAGGTAACAAGTAATAAACCTAAAAGCGATAAAAAGTTAAATGTTAAAATTAATCATTCTTTATTTTTATAATTTTTATAACAATTTATTTCATTTATATTAATTATCAATGTTGAAAATGTTATTCGAGTATAAAAATATAAAGTTATTAAAGTTAAAATTACTATAATTGTAGAAATTAAAATTATGTTATTTTCTACTAATAATTGAATAGTTAATCATTTTGGTATAAATCCGAGGAATGGGGGTAGTCCTCCTAATGATAAAAAATTAAAAATAAAAAATATTTTAATTGTAGAATTATTATTTAATATTAAAAAAATTTGTTTCAAGTAAAAAATATTAAACTTTTTAAATATTAAAATGATATTTAAACTAATAATTGAATAAACGATAAAATATACTATTCAAATTGATTCTAAGAATATTAAAGATCTAATTATTCATCCAATATGGTTAATTGATGAATAAGCTAGAATTTTTCGTAAACTAGTTTGATTAATCCCTAAAATCCCTCTAATTATTATTGAAAATAAAATAATTATTGAAAAAAATATTGTTATATTATTATACATGATTAAAATCATTGGGGCAATTTTTTGTCACGTTAATAATAATAAGCAATTATTTCAATTTAATCCTTCTATTACTTCAGGAAATCAAAAATGGAATGGGGCTGCTCCTATTTTTGTTAATATTGAAGAATTAAAGATTAAGTTTAAATTATTTTCTCAATTTTTGAGGATATTAGATGATAAAATAATGATTGAAAATAATATAATTGTTGAGGCTATTACTTGAGTCAGAAAATATTTTAATGTTGCTTCGTTATTTATTATGTTTTTATAATTTGAAAATAAAGGGATAATTGATAGTAAATTGATTTCTAAGCCTATTCATATCCCTAATCAGGAATATGATGAAATTGTAATTAGGGAGCCAATAATTAGTGAATTGAAAAATAAAATTTTATAAAAATTTATAATTAAAAAGAAAAGGATTAGTACCTTTATATAAGGGGTATGAACCCATTAGCTTAATTAGCTTATCTTTTTATATTTTAGTATATGATGTACAAAAGTTTTTGATTCTTTAAGAAATAGTTTAATTCTATTAAATATAATGAAGGTAAAAATTTTACATGCTTTATCCTATCAAAATAATTCTTTCATCAGACGCTCCATTTCTAGTTTTATTAATAAAAAAGATTTTATAGTTTTTTATTTATAAAAAATAATTTTATTGTTTTATGTTAATTATATATAGTAATCGAAATTTTTAATTATTAAAAGTTTGTTTTTATTTTTTTTTGAATTTTTTTAAAAAAATTTTTTTTTCACTTTTTTTGGCGAAATTTTTGGAAATTTGGGGGTTTTAGATAG